TAATAGACGTCTGTTGGCATTCCAGCCTTCCTTCCCCTTTCGGGGCCTATCCGAAAGAGAATCCAGTACCTCTTGGTCGTGAATATCTGAATCGGACGAACCGGCCCCGTGAATATCTTTCCTTCGGAACAAAACAATTTGAATTAGGCTCGGTCAACTGGAATGTTTCTTAGCCATATAGGAGATCTTCCAATTGAGAAGATCCATCGATCGGAGACGAAGAGAAAGGTCTATCTATTTTCTTTAGTTATTCCGTGAATTTTTTAGTTATTCAGTGAAACCAATGATTCGTTATTGGAGCAGATAGCAACAACCCTTTCATCGGACATGCATATTTTTGATTTTCCAACGGATTTCCATGTTTCATTAATGGAAATTTTTTGATGTAGTGAGTCTGAGTAATAGGCTCTGGTTGGTCGCCGTTCCAGAATTCTTGTTTAGGCAGTTCATACCATCCATACATACATAGTGTTTTGATCTAAGATTTCAATTCTTCCATGTTTCCGCAGTAGCAGTTCCATGTAGCTAAGGCCAAAAATATGGAAGAAACAAGTCTTTCCACGACTCTACCACCCGGTCAATTCTGTTCCACTTAATCCCCCTTTCATGGCCACATATCTTTCCGGCTAAGGAATGGGAAATCTTTCTCCTGTTAAATGAATCAAATGGTTCATCTCATCCGGGAAAAGCCATCTCTTTCTCAACAATGTCTTTGTCATTTGATCCAATAGCGTTCCGTTAGATAGGAACAGATTTGATAAATACTGATAACTCTCGGATGGAGTCTTAGAACGGAAAGACCCAGTATTAGAACGGAAAGACCCATTAGATAATGAACTATTGGTTCTAAGCCATCTCTGCCCTCTCTGGCGATGAATCAACAATTCGAAGGGATTTTCTTGCGTATTCTTGATGAACCAGCTTTTAGACAGAGATTTAGGAGGACTTGTTAGGGAAGTAAGAAGCCCCGTTGACATCTCTTGATCTGCAAAGAATTCTCGACGTGAAAACACAGGCGCATCGAAAAAGAATGGATTCGCAGGGTCCCAAAGATATTGGCTTATTTGAAAAAAGCCTGGGTCTTTGTAAAATCGATCTCGTGTCTGGTACTGCATGGTTCCACTCTGCAAGAACTCCGAATCATTCTCTTCCGAATCATTCTCTTCCGAATCATTCTCTTGATGAGAAATGATCCGCGTGCCCCGAAATGACCTGGCCCAATAGGGAAATCCCAATTCAGTGGGCCTTTCGATACAACCAAATAGATCGGGGTACCATATTCTAGGAGCCCAAACTATGTGATTCAAGAAATCCTCCTCTATCTGTTGCAGGTCGAGGTCTCCTTCTGCAAATGCAACCCCTTCTTCCAATTCAAACTCCGATTCGTCTTTTTCATAGAGAAATTTCTGATCAACGCTAGAACAAAATCCATTTTGCAGCATATCTAAGGGATTCCTTGGTTCGGACCGAAGAAGCAATGTCACTCGATCATTATCAAACTGACTGCCATCTTTTTCTGTCCGCGAGGATCCCACCAGAGCGCCTTCTCCTTCGAATACTTCTAATAGGCCACGAACTAGAGCAGAATCAGTCTCAACCAAATCAGAAGTGATCCCATTTTTTTCATCGGGTCCGGGTAGAGACCAAAGATCATGAGCGACCGATCCGGCAGAACAACTCAAAAGATAAAGAAGTATCGTTAATTTCTTCATCCTCGTTGCAAGCTGGAAGTACCAGTTGTACAAATAAGAACCCCCTTCCTTAGGGAATCTCTTCTTCATATAGATAGATATAGGATCTATGGGGCCAGTACTTAGAAGTACATTTTGTGCAACAGCCCTTCCTATCTGATAGAAAAGGATCCCATGATCCTGAACCGGTCTTACCTTGGCTCGCAAATCCCAAGTTTGTCTATGAAGAGCGGATCGAATTGTATCAGTGTCTATAATGGATTTCTTCTGTGCAATACTAATGGATAGGGCCTCATTGGTAAGTGCTACAAGATCTCGTACACTGGAACCCATGGTTATGGACCCGAATCCATTAGGATGGGACATTTTATTTTCCAAGTGAAATCCCCTAGTATATGAAAGAGTGAAAAAGTGCTTTCGTTGTTGTGGAATAAGAAGCCTTCGTAGCTTAATGCATGTATTTAATTTATTCGGAGCTATTAGAGCGGGATCCACTTTTTGGGGAATATGAGTCGAAGCTATAACAAGGATATTGCTAGTGGAGCTTCTTTCACAATCCCTGGAGAGAGAGTTCACTAATAGACCGAGGGATAAGTCATTCGACGCGTGCACAGACAGATCATGAATGTTTGGAATCCATAGTATGCAAGGAGACATTGCTTTTGCTAATTCGAATGTAAGGGGGATACTAAATCGGTCTAGTCTATCCATATCCGTAGTTAGCTCGTTTAGCAGCTCTATATCATCTATATCAAGGTCATCATCGCTATCGCTATCGCTATCGTCACTCTCATCAATATCACTATCGTCACTCTCATCAATATCAAAAGCGTCACTCTCATCACTATAATCACTATCAAGATCGTCATTCTCAGCGTCACTATCATAAGGAGCGAACTCAGCCATACGATAAGGACTGTCATCCAGGAACTTGTTCGGAACTACCGTAATGAAAGGAACATAGGAGTTTGTCGCGAGGGATTTGACCAAATAGGATCGTCCAGTTCCTATCGAACCTATCACTAAAATACCCCTAGAGGGGGATAGGGCTAAGCGGAGCGAAAAGGGTTTTCCATGAGATGGGAAATGAAAACGAGTAGCCCCACACGAGCCCCAGGGTTGTGAATAAGTGATTGTCTGAAAATGAGCAAGGAATATCCGTCTTTCTGCTAAACAGGATCTATTGAACTCATAATTCATTAGATCCTTTTGATGAATGTCAACTAAGTATCGTAAGTAAATTGATCCCAGTTGTTCAACCATTTGATAACTAGAGTCATTCTTTGATAAACCATCACTATGAGTCAGACTCAATAGCATTTGATCCATCCTTTTTTCTGTCGTTAAGGTTAAGGTGGAGAACTGAACCAAGAATTCTCTTTCTTCATCCTCAATCAAATCACTGTTCGCGACCCAGGATTCTATTTGATCACCAATCCCCTCAACGTTCACGTTTTTTCTTATCAATGAATAGATCTCTTTACTTGTACGACTTAGATGTCTCGTATTTCTCGAAAAAGTGATTCGATTGATGGGATTTGGTATGATCCTTAGAAAATCGATGATACCGATGAGATTTATATTCCAAAATTTCTTCTTAGAACGTATTGATTTGAACCCATAAGCGGGACCGCCACCCAATAGCATGTTAAAAGCAGAACCCCATATTGCTTCTAGAAAATAGACTAATTGTTCCAGAGCAACTAGAAAGAGATTCTTTAACCAGAAAGAATTCCGCTCAGATGTAGGATACCTATCCAGAAGTTTTCGCAACTCAATCATGTATGATGGAATCATCAAAGATTTGATCTTTTTGAAATCTGTCTGTAACTCACTAGAGGCTCGGGAAACAAAGAGAAGATGTGTACCAACGAGATATCCAGCAACAAGAAGAAGCAAAAGGATGAGGTACTCCCGAGCATTTGATGATCTCAGCCATAGGGGTGACTCATTATTTCGATGAATCATTTCTGCGGACAGAAGAAGAGTCTGTAAACACGGACTCGAAATCTCACTGAGATTCCATTTTGAAAGAATCGCCCACAAGTTTGTCTGAAGAATCCACCATGATGTCTCCAGAATATCCTGAAAAAGGGATATGTAACTGCTACTTAGCAATGAAAAAGTATCTAAAAGGGCGAATGTTAGATATTTGAACCCTGTCGAAGTAAAGAACCACGGCATATATCGTTGGAACAGATTCCTTTTTGAGAGATTTGAAAAAGCACGCTCTCGTTGAAGGGTTCTATGCATCTGCCGTTTCTCAACCCATTTTAGACTCCGTTTTTTCCTCTTTTTGGATTTCTCAGCACATGAAGTGTGAATCAAACCCATGTTTGAATTGAAATTGAGATACTGCTTCCCTTCTGAATCAGATAGATTCAGATCTGAAAGAGGTAGACAATCCGTTCTTTCAAAATGGACTATTTGTCCCTCTGTTAGAGGTGTTCCAGAAATGTCTGCGATCGAATAAATAGCTCTACGAACGAATGGATCGGATCGAATTGGAAAATAGAAAGATTTGTACAAGTTAGACGTTTCATCACCACTTTGTGGAAAATCGTTAGGTATGAATATCTTAGATACCTGTGACTCGATTGGTGAAATCGTAGCTCGCTCCAAAAAAACATGGTTTTTTGTACCGACGCACAAAGAAAATCTTTTGTTGCGAATGAACAAGATATTGAGGAATTGTCCATACGTAAGATCCGAATTCTTGAGACCGGCCTTTTCCACATAAAAAGGGAATCTTTTGTTACAATAGAACCAGAAGTGATGTGGATTATTCAAGAATCGAAGTCGATTTGCTTTAGAAAAAGAAGATATCAATGAACTTCTATGAAATGGTTTCACGGGATTCAGCCAATTGTCTCGATCGTGGGATATCATTGAGAAATAGGAATCCGTGTTATCAAAGTCTTTCCTGCAATTCTTTCTAGTATGGAATGAGTCAATCATCCATTTTGTCTTATTGAACAAAAATGGTGATATTGTGCCTCCATTGATCGAGAATTTCGATTTTGGGGAAGGATCATGATCATCCAATAAGAAGGGTTTCCTTTTAGTAAAAGGAACGATTTGAACACCTATTGATTCTAACAACTGATTGCAGAGTTGATCATTCGGCCCTTTCAATTCATAGATATAGATGGGGATCTCAGACCCAGGAATGGGGGTACTTCCGATACTCAAAAAGAAAAAAGGAAGTGACTTCGACAAAAAGGACAAAAAGAGAAGTGACTTCGACAAAAAGAAGAGAAGTGACTTCGACCAAAAGGGAAGTGAATTCGACAAAAATAAAAATGCCTTCGACAAAAGGAAACGAGGTGACTTCGTCAAAAAGGGATGTGACTTCGACAGTTTGGCCATAAACTCGGCCCAATCAATCCAATATTGAGTCGGATCCATACGTAATCGATTCAGATGACTACGTAATCGATTCAGATGACTACGTAATCGATTCAGATGACTACGTAATCGATTCAGATGACTACGTAATCGATTCAGATGACTACGTAATCGATTCAGATGAATACGTAATCGATCTCGATTCAGATGAATACGTAATCGATTCAGATGAATACGTAATCGATTCAGATGAATACGTAATCGATTCACATGAATACGTAATCGATTCACATGAATACGTAATCGATATCGAGATCGATGAATACGTAATCGATCTCGATGATGATGATATCGATCGAACACTACTTGAAATTGAAAACGGCTCTTCGACTCAGAAATGAAATGTTCCAAATGTTCCTGGAAATTATTGGTCCATTTGTATCTATATGCATTAGGATCCCGATTCAGGGATCTCTCGGTTCGAGAACTAAGAGGGTCGGACCCTTTCTTCTGACTCTTTTTCAAATTCGAGAGATGTTGGTTGATCGTATATTTCATTCTAGTTCTATGATTCAGAGTCTCATTTCCTATTGGATCCCCTTTCATTCCATATTCGAAGTTGCGATCGGATCGATTCATTAACATTAAAAAGAATCGATTTGATACATTTCTTATGTACCCATAGGTGCTATATTGGATTTGAATCAGATTTCGGATCAATCTATATGGATTGACTGCCTCCATTATGTTGTTGCTAGCAAATACCACTCTTTTTGGTTTTGGATCTTCAGAAAAAATAGGAGGTACAACCAATAAAGATTTCTTTTTCGATTCATCCCCGGAGTTGAATACCTCAGAAAAGGGAAAAAATACCCTATCATAATCATACACCAGATCCGGCTCGGTGATTGATAGAATGAGTAGATCTGCCATTTTTGAAAATCTCTCTTCTGATTCAAAATCGTGGTGTAACGTGTACCCCCCCCTGTTCCGGTCATGGAATAGATGAAAAAAATCCAAAAATGGATTTTGGGTCAAGAATGAAATCTTATTGGAACTGTCCATATCCGGTTCATCCTTCGGAACCATATCACATCCCGGATCTGATGAAATAGGATGAATTGAGATGGTCTTTTGTAAATACGTAATTATCTTGAATAGATCTACTATTTCTTTCTGTTCCGATCGCCTGGAAGGGACAAAAGAAACATCTTGTTGTTTCTTCAACAATTTAGGATCGGACCTCTCAGTAGGATTCGAACCCAGATGAAGTTCTGACCATCTGTCAGAGAAAAAAGAACGAATTGATCTTGTAGGATTCCCAAGAAATTCTTCGATTTCTTCCGGAAGCAGATGACGAATCATCTGCTTCTCACGTTCCGCGAATAGCCGGGACATTGAGGAATCTCCAGAAAGGCTTTTCGGGAATCGGTCTGATTCTATCTCTGTTCGTTCCGTTTGAAGAAAGGAAGGATCCCAATCCCAAAGAATCGATCTTTCTTTGAGTTGTTGAATCTCTCTTTGATTGATCAATGTGTGAGATTCCGAATCCTCATTACTAATGGAATCGAAATGATCTCGGGATTGATCAGAAGATCCTTTCAATTGGCTAGAATCCGTTACTTGAACGAAACTAGATCTTGTGGAATCATATTGAATATTTGACGATACATTCCGTACCTTGCTAAAAAACCGATCCGTGTTTACCAACCACACATTGTCTAACCAAATCCAATTCTCTCTCGATACCTTCCTCAAAAAATCCGATCCCTGTTGTTTGAAGAAACCCTCCCCTTCCATTGGTCTTTTTTCACGAAAAGCAGGCATGAGATAACAAATCCAGTGTTTCACTAAGATTTCGAATAGCTGTCCCGAATTCAAGTTGATTTTGTTTCGCTTCTTCCTCGGAGAAAGGCCATCAAAAAATTCCCAATCGTGGTCCCTGCGGATCGGATCAGCCGTCGTATAGGATACAAAAAGAAACTCCAGATATTGGATATCTTTCTCTTTGAATGAGATCTCAATTCCAGCTACGGTTTCTTTCGATATCTTACAACTAGAATCCCTATTTTTTCCGATCCGGGTCCTCCACCACCGCGAACCCCAGTTAGATTCAGGCATGATACACTTTTGAGTTATTGGGAGAACCCATGGACTCTCGTTCGGATCCATGAAACAACTCTCAGAGATCTTTTTCCCTTTTGGAAGATACAGGAGCGAAACAACCAACCTAGTGGAAGAACCAAACAATGTATCATTTCTGGGTCCAATGCAATTCATAGGTATAGGAAGAAGCCCCCTCAAATAGAGATTTTTTCTTTCGACCAGAGTTTGATGGTTCATACGAGATATAACGACCGCTACTAGAATCAGTACTACACCCTTAACCAGTACTACAACTTTGCTCGTGAAAGATCGGTTGCTTGTTGAACCCGAAAGTAGGATACTCCAAATTCGGGGGTCAAAGAGTTTCACAAAACGTTCTTGGTGGAACAAAATGTGAGTCAAAGATCCAACTAAATCTAATTTCGTCCAGGAATCTAACAAATCGTGAAAATTCTTCCTCTCTCTCAATAGCTCTCTCAATTCGAAGATCCAGAATTTCGCTTCAAAGCCTGTCTGCGGTTTTTTTAACATGGTTGGTAAGTGTTAGTTTTGGTTGGTCACGATGTATGATGATCCAAGCATCCATGGCTGAATGGTTAAAGCGCCCAACTCATAATTGGCGAATTCGTAGGTTCAATTCCTACTGGATGCACGCCAATGGGATGGGAGCGTTTTATAAGTTCAGTCTATTGGAACTGGCTCTGTATCATCATCATCAAAATGCAAATTGTATTATATATGGATATATTACATTAGTTTTTCTTGTTTTTCAATAGCATAAAAAAAAAATAAAATCAAAAAATGATAAAATATAGCATAAAATGCTAAAATGAAAAAAAAAACACACATCACTACACTAAACAAAACACTAAAAAAAAAAACACTAAACACTAAAAAAACGAAAAAAATCCCTATGTTTTGAAAATGCAAATTGTATTATATATGGATATATTACATTGGTTTTTCTTGTTTTTAGATAGTTTCCGATCTTCGATTTCTATAGAGTTCTATATGAGATTCTTTCGATTCGGTAGATTCGAATTCGAATCTTAATATCGAACGAATTGGTGTGGTATATTCATACTATAACATATGAACAGTAAGAACTTGAATTCTTATCAATACTAGAACTCATAGGGAAGGAAGTGGATTTATGGATGGAATCAAATATGCCGTATTGACAGAAAAAAGTTATCAGTTATTGGTGGGGAAGAATCAATATACTTCTAATGTCGAATCAGGATCAACTAGGACAGAAATAAAGCATTGGGTCGAACTCTTCTTTGGTGTTAAAGTAGTCGCGATGACTAGTCATCGGCTCCCGGGAAAGGGTCGAAGAATGGGACCCATGATGGGACAGACAATGCATTATAGACGTATGATCATTACGCTTCAACCGGGTTATTCTATTCCACCTCTTTTTTACAAAGAAAAGAGCTTCAATCAAAATACTTAATAACACGGCGATACATTTATACAAAACTTCTACCCCGAGCACACGCAATGGGGCCGCAGACAGTCAAGTGAAATCCAATCGACGAAAGAATTTGATCTATGGACAGCGTCATTGTGGGAAAGGGCGGAATGCGAGAGGAATCATTACCGCAAGGCATAGAGGGGGAGGCCATAAGCGTCTATACCGTAAAATGGATTTTCGACGGAATGAAAAAGACATATCTGGTAAAATCGTAACCATAGAATACGACCCTAATCGAAATGCACACATTTGTCTCATACACTATGGGGATGGTGAGAAGAGATATATTTTACATCCCAGAGGGGCTAGAATTGGAGATACCATTGTTTCGGGTACAGAAGTTCCTATCTCACTGGGAAATGCCCTACCTTTGAGTGCGGTTTGAACCATGGATTTACGTAATTGGAAGCAACCAATCAGGTTTACGACGAAACCTAGAAATCGATCACTGATCCTATATTGAATACCTCTACGGAATAGACCTCAACAGAAAACTGAAGAGGAACGGCAGCAAGTGATTGAGTTCAGTAGTTCCTCATATAAAATTATTGACTCTAGAGATATGGTAATATGGAGAAGACAAAATTGTTTGAAGCACCGACAGAAACGGAAGCGCCCTTTATTTCAAAGAGAAAAAGAGGGGTTATTCACATTTCATTTGATGGTCAGAGGCGAATTGAAAGCTAAGCAGTGGTAATTCTACCCCCCGGGGAAAAAGAGAGATGTCTCCTACGTTACCCCTAAGATGTGGAAGTATCGACGTAATTTCATAGAGTCATTCGGTCTGAATGCTACATGAAGAACATAAGCCAGATGACGGAACGGGGAGACCGAGGATGTAGAATATCATCACATGAGAGATTCGGCAGATTTGGATTCCTATCTATCCACTCATGTGATACTTCATCATACGATTCATATGGGATCCATCTGTCTAGATATCCTCATAGACATTCAGAAAGCCGTATGCTTTGGAAAGAAGCTTGTACAGTTTGGGAAGGGGTTTTGATTGATCAAAAAGACGAATCTACTTCAACCGATATGCCCTTAGGCACGGCCATACATAACATCGAAATCACACTTGGACAGGGTGGACAATTGGCTAGAGCAGCAGGTGCTGTAGCAAAACTGATTGCAAAAGAGGGTAAATCGGCGACATTAAGATTACCATCCGGAGAGGTCCGTTTGATATCCCAAAACTGCTCAGCAACAGTCGGACAAGTGGGTAATGTTGGGGTGAGCCTGAAAAGTTTGAGTCGAGCCGGATCTAAGCGTTGGCTAGGTAAACGTCCTGGAGTCCGAGGAGTGGTTATGAACCCTGTAGACCATCCCCATGGGGGTGGCGAAGGGAGGGCCCCCATTGGTAGAAAAAAACCCACAACCCCTTGGGGTTATCCTGCACTTGGAAGAAGAAGTAGAAAAAGGAATAAATATAGCGATAGTTTCATTCTTCGTCGACGTAATAAATAGGAAAATCTTGAACATCGAATATGTTTCTTCGTCTTTACAAAAGAAAAAAGATAGGAGTAATTAGCTGTGACACGTTCAAAAAAAAATCCTTTTGTGGCTAATCATTTATTAGGAAAAATTAAGAAACTCAACATGAAGGGGGAAAAAGAAATAATAGTAACTTGGTCCCGGGCATCTACCATTATACCCACAATGATCGGACATACAATTGCCATTCATAATGGAAAGGAGCATTTGCCTGTTTATATAACAGAGCGTATGGTAGGTCACAAATTGGGAGAATTTGCACCGACTCTTAATTTCCGGGAACATACGAGAAACGATAGTAAATCTCGTCGTTAATGTTAATTAATAAAGTGAATATTAGGTGCTCATCGTTCATTCGGGGGAGGTGAACCTTATGAGAAAGAAGGACCAAGGTGTAGAAGTATACGCTTTAGGTCAACATATCTGTATGTCTGCTGACAAAGCGCGAAGAGTCATTGATCAGATTCGTGGGCGTTCCTACAAGGAAACACTTCTGATATTAGCACTCATGCCTTATCGAGCATGTTATCCCATTTTCAAATTGGTTTATTCTGCAGCAGCCAATGCTAGTCACAATATGGGTTTAAAGGAAACAGATTTAATCATTAGTAAAGCCGAAGTCAACAGGGGTACTATCAGGAAAAAGTTAAAACCTCGAGCTCGAGGACATAGTTATCCGATAAAAAGAACCACCTGTCATATAACTATCGTATTGAGAGATCTATCGAAAGATCAAATATGGCTAAAAAAAGATGGATAGAGATATATACTAAATATACAGATATAAGAAAGAGGTATTTCTATATGATAGATCGGGACAGACTGAAATTGAAATGGGCTAATAGGGACAGTGAGGGTGTATGGGACAAAAAATAAATCCCCTTGGTTTCAGACTTGGTACAACCCAAAGACATCATTCCCTTTGGTTTGCAGAACCAAAAAATTACTCCAAAGGTCTTCAGGAAGATCAAAAAATACGTGATTGTATCAAGAATTATGTACATGATTGTATCAAGGATTATGTACCAAAACCAATACCTTCCGATGAGACACTCATTTCACGTATAGAGATTAAAAAAAGTATCGATGTGATAAAGGTCGTAATCTATACAAGCGCCCCAAACTTCCCAAAATTCTTAAGAGAGGGTAAACCACAAAGAATCAAAGAATTACAGACCAATGTAGCAAAAGGGTTTCATTCTGTGAACCAAAAACTCAACCTTGCTATCACAATAATTGCAAAGCCTTATGGACAGCCTACTATTCTTGCAGAATACATAGCCAACCAATTAAAACAAAGAGTTCCATTTCGAAGGGCAATGAAAAAAGCGATTGAATTAACCATTGCCGAAGGGAATAAAAAAGGAATTCAAGTACAAATTGCAGGCCGTATCGACGGAAAAGAAATTGCACGTGTCGAATGGATCAGAGAAGGTAGGGTTCCGCTACAAACCATTCGAGCTAAAATTGATTATTGTTCATATACAGTTCGAATGGTTTATGGGGTATTAGGCATCAAAATTTGGATATTTGCGAGCGCGGAATAAGGATCCTTTACTTTACTTTTTATTTCCGTTCTCTCCAGCGATGGAACACAAAATACCAAACTCTTTCATCCTTTTTCGTTCAATCAAAAATTAGCAATTCTTCTTTTTTTTTTCTTTTTATTCTATAGGATTGAATAAAAATTGGATTGACCCTTTGGTATAATTGCTATGCTTAGTGTGTGACTCGTCGGTTTTTTATTTCATTTAGGTTTAGGTTAGGGTTCAAAAAAAGGGGGGCGGCCCATACCCGAATAGGAATATGAGCTAATAACTATAGAACTCATAACTATAGAACTAATAACTATAGAACTAATAACCAGCTCATTGCTTCGTATTATCTGGATCCAAGGCACCAGTCACTCTATGATCGATCGATCATATCGTTGTAGCAACTGAAATCTTTTTACATAAAAGAAAAATCAATCTGATTATGGGTTGTGAAGGAAAAAAAAAAGAAAAGGATTGGGTAAATGGAAGGGTGATAGAAAGAGAGAACTAGAATATCCATGATATATGATTCCAATATGTATGGTCTATGAATCATCTCAGAAAAGGCAGTGTAATAAAGCATCAATACGTATGAAGAACCTAAAACAAAAAAAAAGAGCATCAAGTCAAGAAAGGCTGAGGAGATTGACTCAGGAACAACAAATTCAATTAAGAGCTCCATTGCAGAGTTCGGGCCTAGCCATTCATCAAGAAGTGATGGGAACGACGGAACCTGTGACTGCAGAAGCTTCTATTGAAAACGAATTCTAAGAATTTCATTCATTGGTTTCATTCATTGGGTGGGATGGCGGAACGCACCAGAAACCAATTCAGTTATTCTGAGAGGTCATGGACTGACCCTTCGGATGAAACAGATCTTGAAAGAGTCAATATTCGCCCGCGAAAGCCTTAATAACGTTTTAGGATATTCAATAAAAGTCCAAATCAAGATTGGTTATCATATCAAAAAGAAATTCTAAATGAAATTAGATTCTATATGTCTAGAAATATCTATACGCCTATTCGTGGATACAATCTTAGATCTCAAAAAAAGAATCCTATGATTCAGTGTATTATTCATTGAATACCTATCTCTAATATTATTGAATCGTTTCATTCGCGAGGAGCTGGATGAGAAGAAACTCTCATGTCCGGTTCTGCAGTAGAGATGGAATTGCGAAAAAACCTTCAACTATAACCCCAAAAGAACCAGATTCCGTAACCAACATAGAGGAAGAATGCGGGGAGTTTCTTATCGAGGCAATCGAATTTGTTTTGGTAGATACGCTCTTCAGGCACTTGAGCCGGCTTGGATCACATCGAGACAAATAGAAGCAGGACGACGAGCAATGACACGGTATGCGCGTCGTGGTGGAAAAGTATGGGTACGCATATTTCCAGACAAACCTGTTACAATAAGAGCAACGGAAACGCGTATGGGTTCGGGGAAAGGATCTCCCGAATATTGGGTATCCGTCGTGAAACCGGGTCGAATACTTTATGAAATGGTTGGGGTATCAGAAAAAGTAGCCAGAGAAGCTATTTCAATAGCTGCGTCCAAAATGCCTATACGAACTCAATTCCTTATTGTCAAATAGGGATAGGGATGTGCAAACAAAGGAAAGGGGTCTTTCTGATGAAAAACCAACCGCAGGTTTGTTTTTTTTCTGGCCAAACAATATTTCTTTTTTCCTTTGCCCTTTCTTTGCATTGAAAGAAAAGATCAAAAAAAGATATGATTCAATCTCAGACCCATTTAAATGTAGCGGACAACAGCGGAGCTCGAAAATTGATGTGTATTCGAATCATAGGAGCTAGTAATCGCCAATATGCTTATATTGGTGACATTATAGTTGCTGTAATCAAAGAAGCAGTGCCTCGTATGCCTCTAGAAAGATCAGAAGTGATCAGAGCTGTAGTTGTACGTACATGTAAAGAACTCAAACGTGACAATGGCATGATAATAAAATATGATGACAATGCTGCAGTTATCATTGATCAAAAAGGCAATCCAAAAGGAACTCGAGTCTTTGGTGCGATCGCTCAGGAATTGAGACAGTTGAATTTTACTAAAATAGTCTCATTAGCCCCTGAGGTATTATAACGACTCATAGACGAGACCGCGATATCTTTAATGTATCTGAAATAGATTCAATGAATTAGTAGATTGTGTCTCACGTATATCCCTTAAAAATGGACCCTTAAGAATTGATAAAGAAAAAAAAAGAGCATGTTGATAATATAAAAACTCGGAGGCACCAATGATTATAGCTCATCATGGGTAGGGACACTATTACCGACATAATAACTTCTATACGAAACGCTGAGATGGATAACAAAGAACTGGTTCGAATAGCAGCTACTAATATCACCGAAAACATTGTGAAAATACTTCTACGAGAAGGCTTTATCGAAAACGTGAGGAAACACCGAGAAAGGAACAAAAATTTCTTAGTTTCAACCCTACGATATAGAAGAAGGCATAGGAAAGGGCCGTATAGAACTATTTTAAAACGTATCAGCCGACCCGGTGTACGAATCTATTCTAACTATCAACGAATCCCTAAGATTTTAGGAGGAATGGGGGTTGTAATTCTTTCTACTTCTCGAGGTATAATGACAGACCGAGAGGCTCGACTAGAAAGAATCGGGGGAGAAATTTTGTGTTATATATGGTGATCTTTCTGGTATCCGAATTGGGTCGGTAACTTACTATTCTTATTGTTAAAAAAAAAAAAAAGCAGACAAATATCACTCTTCCTCCATGAGTTGAAACTTCAAAGGAATTACCTGGAATGAAAGAACAAAAATTGATTTATGAAGGTTTAATTACAGAATCACTGCCCAATGGTATGTTCCGGGTTCGTTTAGATAATGAAGATCTGATTCTAGGTTATATTTCAGGAAAGATCCGATGTAGTTTTATACGGATACTACCAGGAGATAGGGTCAAAATCGAAGTAAGTCGTTATGATTCAACCAAGGGGCGTATCATTTATAGACTCAACAACAAAGAGTCGAACGACTAGGTGACCTTTTCAACACTACCACGACTTTCGTGGGGACTCGCATTTCAAAATTGCAAGAGACTTATTTTCTTCCAAGGAGTAGATTAAGAATTAAGGAATTACAAATATGAAAATAAGGGCCTCCGTTCGTAAAATTTGTCAAAGATGTCGACTGATCCGTAGGCGGGGACGAATTATAGTAATTTGTTCCAACCCGAGACATAAACAGAGACAAGGATAATCCTTCGAATCTAAACTAAAAATCGACAAAGAGGCTCTCTAAAGGACTCAATGTACAAATGATCTGTTTTAACATGAAATGGATAGATCCATATATC